TTTATTTGTTCGAGTATGCAAATAAATTGCGAAGACGATCCAAGTAATAAAGGCCCAAGTTTCCTTTGGATCCCAACTCCAATATGATCCCCATGCTTCATTAGCCCATACTGCTCCTGAAAGAATACCTATGGTTAAAAAGATAAATCCTAGGCTAATCACACGATAACTCCAAAAATCTAATTGTTGAATCAATTGAGCCTTGTAATAATTCTTAGCATAAAAAATATTGTTTCTTTCATTCTTGTATTGGATTTCACCAAACGAAAATGACTCATTTAATTTTAATAAATTATTACTTTTAGAACTATAAAAAATCTTTCTAAATGTAATGACTAGAAGTGCTACTGATAATAATGATCCACAAAGAAGAGCCGCATAGCTTAATATCATCATACTTACGTGCATTATTAACCATTCCGATTGTAGAGCGGGTACTAATATTGTGGGTTTCCGTATTTCATTTAAAAGACCCGATGTAGCAAAACCTTGGGTAAAAATAGTACTTGAAGCAGTTATTGTGGTTAAATAATTTTTTCTTATTTTGAAATAAGGCACTATATGAATAAGGGAGAAACTCCATGAAAGAAAAATTAATGATTCATATAAATCACTTAGCGGGAAATGTCCCGAATAAATCCAACGGGTGAGCAATAATCCTGTTAGACATAAAAAAGTAGCTATCATTCCCTTTTCTGACGAATCATATGTTATGATTTCATTGCCAAATAAGGTTATCAAATGAATTGTAATTACAATTGAAACAATAGAAAAGGAAATATGAGTTAATATATGCTCTAAAGTTGAAAATATCATAAAAATGAAAAAAAAAAGGGGGGGGGATCCCCATATAAATTTAATTAATAAATATAAATAGGGAATTTGATTTATTTTTATTATAGGATGTATTGGATCTCTTTTAGAAGATGGCATGCCGCCACTCGGACTCGAACCGAGATGCTCTAGCACTGCTTCCTAAGAGCAGCGTGTCTACCGATTTCACCATAGCGGCTTGCTCGAACTCATAATAGCCTATTTATATTCAATCGTCGAGATTGAATAAGTCAATTCACTCAAATAAGTTTTTTTAGTAAAGATTCAAGTAGTTTATATATTAGCCAATATATTAGTATTAGCCAAAAATAGAAAAATAGAATTCTTGCAACTAGAGAATTCTCGCGAAAAAAAACTTTTTTTTTTTTTCATTTTTTACTTTTATTATTATTGTCATTATTAATTATTATTATTTCTGCTTTATCTGATGATTTCAGAAAAAAAAAAAAAGAAATTTTATCAATGAATCTAAAATATGTCTATTTTTGACTACTCCAAATTGACACTTGTACATAATATCTCAACAATGAGGTTTTTTTATTGATTGGACTAAAAGTTGTAGATATATGATAAATATATTCCATATAGTAAATAAATGAAGAAGTAAGAAAGTTATCCAAAAATTTTTAACATGAAATCAATTAGTTTCAACAATTCATTAATTTTAACTAAAAATCTTATATCTGCCCTTCCCGAGAAAGATAAAAATTTTTCATTATCATTATTGTAAAGGTCGATGGGGAAAATAAGACTCCCCACCACCAAAATCTGATTGAAAATATACTAAATACTAAAAAAAATAAAAATCCAATATTTTTGATTTCTTTAGATTTCAGAAAATACAAGAATTTTTATTTTTATCTTATAAGAAAAGAATAAGATAAGATTAAAAGTCTAGGACTGCCAATTCTTTTATTATTTAATATAGAAATATAGATATAGATATTAACAAATATAGATATAGATAATTACTGATCCAATTTTTTGAGTCAAATCCATTCTGATTATTCCAATCTTTTAGGACTTAGTTGTTTGTCGTACAAAAAAACTTTTTGAATTCCCGGTAGAAAGAGATTTCCCTAATGACAAAGCTTTTAACGCTGCCCAATATCCTTTCCTTTTCCAAATATTTTTACGAATACGCTTTTTTGATATCGAAGTACGTTTTTTTGGAACTGCCATTTAAAAATGAAGAAGTTACTCATTGTTATAGTTGGATGTGAAAGACATCTATTGTTCAAAACCAATTATTTTTTCTTATTCATGATCTATTTTTCTCTAAAAAAGATTCTCTTCATAAAAAAGAAATATAGATATATCTGTAAAAATTTGATCAAAAATGACTCGAAATAACATAAAAAATTTTTGATTCCATACACTATTCGTAAAACCAAAAATTTTTGGTTTGGAACTCTTAATTCTCGTTGTTTATATCTCAAAGTTATATCTTTAGAATCTGCTATGTGATAGAAATCAAACTTAATAAAATAAATAAAGAGCCTAAAAGACCTTTATTTTCGTCATTCTATTCTATACTTTATTTACATGTAATAAAATACCTCAAAGGATTGTAAACTTTTGCCTAAAAACGTGAGTCTTTTTTTAGTAATCTTTTTTTAGTAAAACTTGAGAAAAAATACACCTAAATTCCATTTTCAAATTCGAATGAGACTAGTAAAAAAGATCCGTTTTTTTGATAAAAAAAGTTCATTTTAGATCTATAATCTTCTAAACTTTACTAATAATTTGTTTTGATTGAAATGGAAAACAATCAATCCCATAATGAATTAGTTAATGAGTTGAAATAAAGTAACTAAAATAAAGAGTTTTTTCATTAGACCAATGACCTTAGTTAATCCTATAATTCATATAATTCATATCAACATCAGTACTCTTTTTAGCCTAAATTTTTAAGCTTGTTTTATTATTTTTATTAATTATTATTACGATTATTAATTATTACGAGAATTTCTCGTAATAATATAAATTTTCCTATTTATATTTATATTCTTTTTATTTATATTTTATATATGGCACTTGGTCATATCATTTCTCCAATTGTAACTTCTTGTTTTGAATATTTAAACGATTTTGAAAAGACTCAAAATAAATACTAATATAAAATTATTAAATAAATTTAATAAATTAGTGCATATCCTTATTTTTTAGTGACTTTTTCGAAAGAGGTAAGATCCGGTGAATCGGAAACAATTAATTAAGAATAAAAAACTTTTTTTATGGAACAGACATATCAATATGCGTGGATAATACCTTTTCTTCCACTTCCAGTTCCTATGTTAATAGGGGTGGGACTTCTTCTTTTTCCGACGGCAACAAAAAGTCTTCGCCGTATGTGGGCTTTTCAGAGCGTTTTATTGTTAAGTATAGTCATGATTTTTTCCATGAATCTGTCTATTCAGCAAATAAATAGCAGTTCTGTCTATCAATATGTATGGTCTTGGATTATCAATAATGATTTTTCTTTAGAATTCGGATACTTAATCGATCCACTTACTTCTATTATGTCAATATTAATCACTACTGTTGGAATTTTAGTTCTTATTTATAGTGATAATTATATGTCTCATGATCATGGATATCTGAGATTTTTTGCTTATATGAGTTTTTTCAGTACTTCCATGTTGGGATTAGTTACTAGTTCAAATTTGATACAAATTTATATTTTTTGGGAATTGGTTGGAATGTGTTCGTATCTATTAATAGGATTTTGGTTCACACGACCTGTTGCAGCAAAGGCTTGTCAAAAAGCGTTTGTAACTAATCGTGTTGGTGATTTTGGTTTATTATTAGGCATTTTGGGGTTTTATTGGGTAACAGGAAGTTTCGAATTTCGCGATTTATTCCAAATATTAAATAACTTGATTTCTACTAATGAGGTCAATTTTTTATTTGTTACTTTGTGCGCTGTTCTATTATTTGGCGGTGCTATTGCTAAATCTGCACAATTTCCCCTTCATGTATGGTTACCTGATGCAATGGAAGGGCCGACTCCTATTTCAGCTCTTATACATGCTGCTACGATGGTAGCAGCAGGAATTTTTCTTGTAGCTCGACTTATGCCTCTTTTCATAGTCATACCCCACATCATGAATTTTATCTCTTTTATAGGGATAATAACAGTTTTTTTAGGAGCTACTTTAGCTCTTGCTCAAAAAGACATTAAGAGGGGTTTAGCCTATTCTACAATGTCTCAATTGGGTTATATGATGTTAGCTCTAGGTATGGGGTCTTATCGCAGTGCTTTATTTCATTTGATTACTCATGCTTATTCCAAAGCATTATTGTTTTTAGGATCGGGATCTGTTATTCATTCGATGGAAACTCTTGTTGGATATTGTCCAGAAAAAAGCCAGAACATGGTACTTATGGGAGGTTTAACAAAACATGTACCAATTACTAAAAATTCTTTTTTATTAGGTACACTTTCTCTTTGCGGTATTCCACCCCTTGCTTGTTTTTGGTCCAAAGATGAAATCCTTAATGATAGTTGGTTGTATTCACCTATTTTTGCAATAATAGCTTGGTCTACGGCGGGATTAACCGCATTTTATATGTGTCGGATTTATTTACTTACTTTTGAAGGACATTTAAACGTTCATTTTCAAAATTACAGTGGAAAAAGGAATACCCCCTTGTATTCAATATCTCTATGGGGTAAAGAAGGTTCAAAAATAACTAAAAAAAACTTTCCTTTGCTAAATTTATTAAAAATGAACAAGAATGAACGTCTTTCTTTTTTTTCAAATTCAAATCAAGTATATAAATTTGAGAAATTTGATGAGAATGTAAGAAATCCAATCCAACCCTTTCTTTATATTCCGAATTTTGGCAATACCAAGAGTTCTTTGTATCCTTATGAATCGGATAATACTATGTTATTTCCAATAATTATATTAATTCTATTTACTTTGTTCGTTGGATTTTTAGGAATTCCTTTCAATCAAGACGTGGATATATTAACCAAATGGCTAACCCCGTCTATAAATCTTTTACATAAAAATTCAAACAATTTAATAGATTGGTATGAATTTTCTAAAGATGCAGTTTTTTCAGTCAGTATAGCCTCTTTCGGAATATTGATAGCATTTTTTTTATATAAACCTGTTTATTCATCTTTTCAAAATTTGAACTTAATTAATTCATTT